TAGCTAAATGGCAATTTGCACATACAATTCGTCCAGTTGCTTCACGCGGATTTTCATAACCCTGCTGCGCAAAAATGGGATATGCATTTGAAATAGATACCCGAGTTATTACATATATCATGATCGATACAGAAATGGATCGAGTCATCTGTTCCTTTACCCAAGAAAAAATATTTCTATTTTGCATGGTTCAATCATTGATCCCAGAATTTCTACAATAAATTAGAAAGGTAACTAACTAGTGTAGTTCCCTATCCACGAGTCTGCCATTGTACTGGAATAATTGTACTAGAATATGGGACGAATACCTTGAACAGGTATAAGTATAAATAAAGAATAAGTAAGATTGAAAATACTTTCTTTATTCTTTAAACACGAAGAAACATTCTTATTTGATTGATATCAAGAGATCAAATGAGTTCTTTATTCGTTGATTGAATGATAAATGACTACAAGCGAAGGAGATACACGATTTAAATAATGGAAGATCCAATATTTCACAATTGTATCTAGAATAACTGGAAAAGTGGAAACAAGACCGGATATAATTTTATCGTTATGAGCCAATCCAAAATCGTTGTAGACCGAACCAATCATAAGTTCCCAACCATGGGTTGAATGAAATCCGATCCATAAATCAGTAACTAAAAGAATTGAAAAAGCTTTTATTGTGTCACTCAAGTTATACAGGAATTCCTGAACCCAAGAATTAAGAATAACAAGTTCTTCATTACCCAAAATACAATAACCACTTAGAATAGCGAAACAGATTATATTTGTCGATAAATTAAAAATGATATGGAGATTATACTCATCGTGTGTTTTGACTAATTGTACCGTTTCTTTGTGTATTCCTATACGAAGCTTTTGTATCTGTGTTTCAGGGTATTCCTTTATCATTTCGTCCAAGAGGAATAGTTCTTCTAATTCTATAAATTTTTCTAGAATCCTTTTCTCTTGAATATCATTCAAGAAAGTTTCGGATTGCTGGGTATTCCACCAATTAATAACCCAAGGTTCCAGACTTTTATTAAATGAAAGAGAGACCCACCAGGGCAAAAATACTATGGATACAAGATATGGGAGGGAAGTCAATGATTTTTTTTTTCATTTTTTATCTGTAAATTGTTAATGAATCTGCTGCATTCGTGGATTTTATCAGACATTTATCTGAACACAAATTCTATAACTAAGGTATCGTATCGAACCAATGAATCTATTCCCATTTTTGTGTAAAAATTTAGTCCTTGTATTTAGAAAAATTGAGATATCTCTATTGGGTAAATTCCAACTAATTTCATCTCCATTTGTTATTTGGTCCTGTCGATGAATACTCGAAAATCTACTAGAAGTAACGAATATGATTTGGATTTCGAAACAAAAAAATGCCTTCTCGGATCAATTAATTATTTCGAAATGTTTCACCGCCTAACCACAGTCCAGGAATAATGTAACCTATAAATTCGAAATATTGGGTCTAAAAAGATGAATTCTGTATTACGAAATAAATGTTCGAATATGTTTGATGAATGCATACTTAATTTAGACTTTTTATTTTATTTAGTATAAATTATAAATTGGGGGCTCCCTGCGCATAAAAAAAAGGGTTTTGGTATAGAAAATAATGGATTTTTATTAGAGTTTAGTTGTTCCATATAAAATCTCCCACTTTTGTTTTATTCCATGTGGGTTTACCCGCTAACAGAAAGGAGAAATAAAATCTAATATTAATATGTTTTGATCAAATAAGTCTTTTGAAAAAACTTCAATTGTATTAAAAAGGGAATTAGCAAGTTCCCTCCCTCATACTGAGAAAACATTAATTCTTCATTTCAAAATACTTCGATTGGTACATGCAAGAAATATGCTAATTCGGCAGCTTTTTGTTCAATTTCTCGTGGAGTAAGATTCTCATCAGTGCCAGTCAAGGGAACCACCCCTTGGCCTCTTATTTCCATATAAAGGACACGACGAGGATAAAGACCCTCTTTAACCTCCATTCTGATGGATTGTATATCTCTCATAAGGAAACGAAGGAAAATGCGACGATTTATTCCAGGAAATCCCCAACGAAAAATACAAACAATTCCTTCTTTTCTATCAAATCGGTCATAACCACTACCTACATTCCACGCAATTGTACACCACAAATAGGAGCTAATAAATAGACCCGCGATCCCATAAAAAGACATTATGATCCCTTGCGGAAAAAAAAATATTTGCTGAGATGGAAATACGGATATAAGATTCCTACCGAGATAACTGGAAGTTCCAACCACTAAGAACCCTAATGAACCTAAAAAAAGGCTACAGGCCAAAAAAAAATTACTTGTTTTTCGAGACCCCGTTATAAGTTCTATCCAGATATGCTCTGATCGCCAGTTCATACTATACTTACTATACTAAGGTTGTATTCGATTGGAATTGAGAGAATAACCCAAATGAATTTGACTTGACTTTTCTTGACCCCCAAGTAACTCTCATCAACTAGCACTATTTTGACGGGAACTATTAGGAGTAATTAGTTAGATAAATTGACTTTATATTTAAAACTATTCGCCGATCCATTTTTAACCAGCTATACCCATATAGAATCTGCATTTATGTAGATATCGTGTATCCGTATGCATATGAGTCTCTCAATTTGTATTCGGAAAGAGCCACATATCGTACCATATTAGACTAAATAAATATTTGTATTATGATCCAGTGTTGAAATAAATTGATGAGATTTGCTCTCATCGAATCTAGACAATCTTATTTTCTTGGACATGAAGAGATAAAGAAGCCATTGCAATTGCCGGAAATACTAGGCCCACTAAAGGCACAAAAATAGAGGGTAGATCTGTCATAGAATGGGTGCCCCAATTTAATATTTGTATTTTAAAGATATCTTATGATAAGTATATCTAATATAAATAATATTAAGTAGTTAATAAGTGCAAGGAATATAGACCTGAATTAAGTGTACCTAATTCATCGTTCTACATAAATATGTATGATAATTCACTTTAATATAAAAAACTTTCCTATTCTTCTTCTTCCATCCTTTTTTATTCTTTCTCTTTCTATTATTATTTTTTTTTTTTTACTAAGGGTATTAAAGAGTTTATTATGAGTTCGCGACTTTCACTAATCGAATCCAACAAAGCAAACGGTAACTCGATTCTATAATAAAAAATAAAAGTGAGGATTCTTTCACTCCTTTCTATAATATATCATATTTGAATCTTAATATTAATTATAAGATATAAGATTCAAATATGATATATTATTAATAAGATAATAAGATATATTTATATTATTGTCTCTATTAAAATGAAATTAATACGTTAAGAAGGCCAAATAAAAATTTTTTTTATTAATGTCTTCCCTTCCCCCAATTCCTCGGAAGGAGAAACTTACTCTTTTATCTTTTTTATCCTATTGATTTATAAAGGATTCATGATTAGTAATCAGGAATAGGGATAAGATAAAAATATAGAATATATCGATCTGGAGGAAAAAATAATAATTATCCGAAACTTCCGGCTCTTACTACAAGTGGAACTTATGTCACCAAAGAAAACACCACTCTTCTTAACTTAAGTTTTTTTTACGATGAACTAAATACTCGTTCGCTACAAATAATTGAATTGAATCGAGTGCTATACTTTAATATATTGAATTTTGATTCAGAGGAAAGAAACCGTGGAGCTGAAATAACTCACTCAGAACACCCCTTAAAGGATTACGTGGTACGATTGGGTCGAATAAGCCCTTATGGAATGAATACTCAGCCGCTTGTGAACCATCGGGTACTGTTTTATTCAATGTTTGTTCAATTACTCTTTTACCCGCAAATGCAATGTAGGCATTTGGTTCAGCAATAATGACATCTCCCAACATACCAAAACTGGCTGTTACTCCACCAGTTGTAGGAGATGTAAGGATTGATATATAGAATAACTTTTTATTTGATTGATAATCATATAAAGCAGAAGATATTTTAGCCATTTGCATCAAGCTCAAACTTCCTTCTTGCATGCGTGCTCCCCCAGAAGCACACACAATAATGACAGGTAAAGATCGATTAGTAGCATACTCGATCAAACGGGTGATTTTCTCGCCGACTACGGATCCCATACTACCTCCCATAAACTGAAAATCCATAACCCCAACTGCTATTGGAATACCATTTAGTTGACCTATGCCTGTTTGAACAGCTTCAGTTAAACCTGTTTTTCTTTGATAAGAATCAATACGATCTTTATAAGGTTCTTCCTCTGAATGAAATTCAATAGGGTCCATAGAGACCATCTCTTCATCCATAGGATCCCAAGTGCCCGAATCAATCAAAAGTTCGATTCTATCTGAACTACTCATTTTCAAATGATATCCACACTGTTCACAAATATTCATTTTTGACTTAAAAAATTTTTTATAATTTAATCCATAACAATTTTCGCATTGAACCCATAAATGTTTGTATCTTTGATTTATATCGAAATCATTAGACTCTTCTCTTATATTGAGATCGCTGCCATTATTACTAATTTTTATACTCGAATTCCCACTTTCACTACTTTCAGTATAAATGAAACTATAATTATAATTATAACTGTTACTGTAATAATCGGTATCACCTGAAATAGAACTATTAATACTAACTTCAAAATGAAGATAACTATTAATGCAACTATTAATGTGATTATTCCAACTAGATTGAGTATCATACATGTAATGATAATAGTAGTTCTTGGACCCACTATTCAAATAACTAGAAAAAAAACTTTCTAGTTCACTCATAAACATAAAAGAACTCTCATTGTCAATCTCAAAAATCTGATTTTCAATATCAAAATAGACAGAATAATTGTCACCATTACTATCTCTAACTAAAAAGGTGTCATCAGAGACCAAACTCCAAATATTCCCGATATCAAATAAATAATCAACATTACTGAAAGCATAATTGTCACTATTACTCCAACTAGGAGTGTTTTTCCCCTTATCATTTA